GATACGGATGTCAAGAAAAGGATTCTTTTTGTACCCTCAATACATCTTGTATGTATAGTATCATAAAATGGTAGATTGTGTCCAATTTTAATCGATCTCAATTGACCCCTCGTTACTGTCCATAGGAGAAGTGATAAGTAGGGATGACAGGATTTGAACCCGTGACATTTTGTACCCAAAACAAACGCGCTACCAAGCTGCGCTACATCCCTTTCATTTGTTGTACAGTGCCATTGTAGGGAATCCATGTTTTGTTTTCCACATCACAATTTCCTCTATCTAAATAGAATTTTTTTTGCCATTTCTTCTTTTTGGTTTTTTGGTTTCATTCTCATTAAAGAATTATATACATACCTAATGTATAAACGTATAAAGGAATGAATATTTATTAGTAGTGCTCAGGAAGGAGGGTTCATCTTTTTCTGTTTTAGGGACAGGTAGATTTCATCTACCGGATCGTTGTATATATCCATTTTGGTTAGAGATTCCCCGTACAAACGATCTTTAACTACATATGCATCTGATCATATATGTATTACAATATACAATAAAGTCAATAAAGTTAAAGAAAAAGAAGGAGGATTTTCAATGCGAGATATAAAAACATATCTCTCCACGGCACCTGTGCTAACTACTCTATGGTTCGGGTCTTTGGCGGGTCTATTGATAGAGATCAATCGTTTATTCCCAGATGCGTTGACATTCCCCTTTTTTTCATTCTAGTTATTGACATGGGAAGGGATCAAGAAGATTAGAGATACAATAAATTCTCTGTGACTAACCCCCCCCTTTTTTCAGTTCTTTAGGATAGGAAAGAAAGAGTAAAGAATAAAAGTGGATTGAATCTCATCGAAACTCGGGTTCGGGTTAATATAGGGAGAACAGAAATGGAAATGTGGGTCGAGGGCAGGCTGTTCAAGATCATACAAGATACTAAATGAAATACTGGGATTGGGAATAATTGATAGTTAGAAATATTTGTATTACTTAATAATTTGATTACTCTATTGATTGCAACGAAATCTTTCATAATTGAATTGGATTTCGAGTTAGCGACTTCTCGTCTATTTATTTTTCATTCCTTTCTTCTTCGCTTCGGTTCGAATCGAAAATAGAAGAATTGAGTGAATTCAAAATCCAAAGGAGGTTCATGGCTAAGGGTAAAGATGTCAGAGTAGTAGTTATTTTGGAATGTACCAGTTGTGTCCGAAATGGTTTGAATAAAGAATCGCGGGGCATTTCCAGATATATTACTCAAAAGAATCGACACAATACACCTAGTCAATTGGACTTGAAAAAATTCTGCCCTTATTGTTACAAACATACGATTCATGGGGAGATAAAGAAATAAATCGAACGGAACGCGTGTGCCGCTCTTCCAAGGAAGAGGAAGAAATTACATATACATATATAATATATACAAATCCAGTCCTATTTTGGTCGGATCCGAAATGAATGAAGAAATAGGATTTTAGAAATAAGAAATAAACCATGGATAAATCCAAGCGGCCCTTTCATAAATCCAAGCGATCTTTTCATAGGCGTTTGCCCCCAATTGGATCGGGGGATCGAATTGATTATAGAAACATGAGTTTAATTAATCAATTTATTAGTGAACAAGGAAAAATATTATCTAGACGAGTGAATAGATTAACCTTGAAACAACAACGATTAATTACTATTGCTATAAAACAAGCTCGTATTTTATCTTCGTTACCTTTTCTTAATAATGAGAAACAGTTTGAGAGAACCGGGTCGATCCCTAGAACTACTGGTCCTAGAACCAGAAATAAATAAGCCTATTCCTCAATCGAATCAAAACTCTAATTCGAACTCAGATTGAAGTTTTGTTCGAAAAAGCCGAGAGATTGTCGCGCCGTAATGTAATAATAAAAAAAAGAATGGGGGAAGAATAAATCTTTTTTTTATTGAAACGTGTTCGTTCATTCCTACTACTTATCTTATCATACGAATTTCTACTATACCCTCCCGGAGTTCATTCTCCGGGGAACTCCGTTTAAAGTATTCCAGTGAATTCCTTCCAATCTCCTTATTTGATGATCGCATTGGAAATCGTGTCAAGACAATTCCTATTTGATATGGCTATTTGTGCAGGTATTTTACGATTAAGAAGCAACTGCCTCTTGTACAGATCAAGTATTAATCGACTATAACTATGGGATCCCCTATTCTCACGAGTTACTGCATTTATCCGAGTGATCCACAAACGACGAAAACTTCTCTTTCGCCTGCCTCTATCCCGATGAGTGGAAACCAAAGCTCTCATTTTCTGTTGAGTAGTAGTTCGAGTAAGTCTTGAATGAGCCCCTCGAAAGGTTGCTGCAAATAAACGAATTTTTGTTCTACGTCTCCGAGCTATATATCTTCGTCTAACTCTGGTCATTGAATCAAAAGAAACTTTGATGAATAACTAATTGATTTCTTTTCTTTCAGTCATTCTTTTCCCCTCTCCTGGTTTATTAATAACAAAACGGATTCTTCCGATGTATAAAATTAAAATACAAATTCCAATGGCTTTTGCTACTATAACCTTCCCAACCACGATTTTTTTATTTCTTCCAGGCATTTCACCTCAAAAAAAAAAAAAGAAATTGTACCGATATTAGGTATAAAATAAATCGTAAATGGACAAATAGTGGCTTCCATCGTTTCTATGGTTACTTCTTAAACGGCGAGGTCCTCTCTATACACCGGAGCCCCTTTCCTCATTTAATCAATGTTATTGGTAACTTGTACAGTTCACGCTCTTTGGCTCTACCGATGAATTATCGAGTAATAGGTCTTTTTTCAATGGGATCTATCCATACAGTGACGGCATTTAATTATGAAGGTTGAATAGGTAGCTGACCCTGTTAGTCCGTTCTTGCAAGAGTAGGAGCATAATCTTTCTGCTTCTTAAATATCATTCCCCCGCTTAATGGATAACCATTTGCTACCAATGGGAATTGCTTTTCATCTCAAGTCGAGGTGATTGGATTTGCACCAATGGAAACCATAAATTCCATACAAATAGAGGTATACGAGAGATCTTTATTTTTCGATAGTGAATGGAGTTCTTCCATTCTATTCATTGGTACGAGTCATTGATACTGTAAAAATCGTCTCATTTGTTCTAGCTCATGATCCGAACGAGTCGCACATACACCCTAGTACATGTTCCTCGACGCTGAGGACATCCTCGAAGAGCGGGGGATTTCGTGACATTTCTGATTGGCTGTCTTGTGTTTCTAATAAGTTGTTTAATAGTTGGCATGCTGAATCATATACAGAATGGGCTGGTTTAGATCGATCCTAACCGGATGATTATGAATTACTTCCATTTCATATTTTACCCAGGTAAGAAGATAAAAGATCAAATAAGGGTTCATTCAAATTATGATTCGAAATGGAATCAAAGATTTATGCGAAATCCCCGGTATTTTCGATCGCTACAAGATCAACAATGCCATAATCTTGGGCTTCTGTTGCTGACATAAAAACATCCCTTTCCATGTCTTCGGATACAACCCATAAAGGATTGCCCGTTCTTTGTACATAAACCCTTGTGAGGGTTTCGCGGAGTTTCAGTAGTTCTTCCGCTTCCAGGATAAATTCTCCTGTGGGTGCCTCATAAAAAGAACTAGCAGGTTGATGGATCATAACCCTGATGATATAACATAATGAACGATTCCTCTATCTCGCATGATTGGGCGAAGGGAAGGGATAAAGAATAACAAGCAGGGAGAAAGAGATAGAATTGAACAACCGTACAGGCATCTTTTGTGCATACGGCTCTGTAATGGAATTTTTTTTTTCTCTTTTTTCATCGAAGAAAGAGACAAGTCGAATCTATCAGACCCAGATCGTTGAATGATCCATTTACCATCCTTCCTTTCGGAGTAATCAAAAAATACTATGATGGTTCCGTTGCTTTATATATTTATCTCGTCTGTGATTCAGCAATCCCAAAGTTTCTTTCTGATCCGATCAAATAAAAATAAGTAAAAAATGATCTTTTTTTTTTTTTATTTTCACACTCTTTCATAACATAAATATTGGAAAGAGACTTCTGATGTGGAAGCAAAAAGGTTTGTGACGCTGAAATGGACCCCGATACATAAGATCAAGTCGGAAATAACCTTTCTTTCATACTACTATCTCGATACATAATCTCGTATTATGAAAAAATAATAATAGTTTGCTCATATCGAACTTGAAATGCCATGCTATTATTACTTAATATTATTATTATTTTATTCATATTCCATATGACGAAGGCATAGTCTTTTTTTCTCTCAAATAAAAAAACTCATTGGCGCCAAGCGTGAGGGAATGCTAGACGTTTGGTAATTTCTCCTCCAACCAGGATGAAAGATCCCATTGAAGCGGCTAATCCCATGCATATTGTATGTACATCTGGTGGCACAAATTGCATAGTATCATAAATAGCTATTCCTGGGATTACCCATCCGCCGGGAGAATTTATAAACAAATACAGATCCCTGGTATCATCCTCTATACTGAGATATACCATGAGACCAACAAGTTGATTCGAGATCTCGCTATCAACTTCTTGGCCTAAAAAAAGTAATCTTTCTCGATGAAGTCGGTTGATTAGGACAAAATTCTATTCCTTAGGAACCGTACACGCACCTTTGGGTGCATACGGTTCAAAAAATCAAAATTGAGAAAAAAAAAAAAAAGAAATTGTCGATTCCAGCCCTATTTCTTTTTTCGTAGCGGGCTTTTTCTTCCATTTTTTAAGAAACATGAGTTTTGACTTGCTTCCCTATAAAATCAAAAAAGAATTCACTGAACTTATCGAGCTAACCCCTCATTGATGTATTGTTTCATCGAGATCTAAATCACGATGTAATTTTCTTGTTCCCGAATGGGCCTCTTCCACTCTTTTAGGTTTATGCTCTACTCCGGGTAAAGATCTGCCCGAATTCGATTTGCACATATAGGACAAATGATCCCAGTACCGCTTCTTTTTGCTATGACTTCTTTTTTTTTTTTCAATTTGTTTCATTTTCATGCCTTCCACAAAATATTCGATGTATTCATCATATTATTCCATTAATTGGCAATTTGAGATCACTCCTATGGTATAAAGGAATCATTTCTGATAGGGTGGTAATCATACATGGATTACCTTGGTATTTTCTGAACGGAGCCTGTATACTTCATTTTATTGGTCCAAGCCAACCATAAATTCTTTTAATTGAGAATATTGATCCTCCAACCAAATAAATTGATCTAATTGCACTTCACGCTTCGAATTATTGATGGTTCAATCAATCTTTCTTGGGCGAAACAGAGGATATCTCGATCGGGAGAGAGAACGGGGAAATCCCATATGACCCAATATGTCTGACAAGTCACACTATACGTCAACCCAAACTGCATCTTCCTCTCCAGGACTCCGAAAAGGTACTTTTGGAACACCAATGGGCATTAAATGAAAGAAAAATTAAGTATTCTATTTCACTTTGATGTGGAAACGTAACAAACAATGGTTTATTGTCTTCATAATATTGTCGTTTATCGTATTTTATCGATAGATTGGAAGATTCATAGAGGAAGACGGAATAAAGGAAAATTCTTACGAACGGATCGTTCGAATGAGAAACAAGTATCTATACATTCGCTCACAAAAAATAGGATTAATCCCCCCATTGCGTATTGGTACTTATTGGGTATAGAATAGATCTGCTTCTCTTTGTTCCTACGAACAGAATTGTTCAATTATTACTAACGGAACAGAATAAATATTAACCCTTGTTTCGAGATAATCCAATGAAAAGGTGAGGTCCATAGCATAGTTATTTCCAATGCGATAAAGTTACATAGTATCTATTTTTTCTTTGAGAAAGGGGTATTTCCATGGGTTTACCTTGGTATCGTGTTCATACCGTCGTATTGAATGATCCCGGTCGGCTGCTTTCTGTCCATATAATGCATACAGCTCTAGTTTCCGGTTGGGCCGGTTCGATGGCTCTATACGAATTAGCAGTTTTTGATCCTTCTGACCCCGTTCTTGATCCAATGTGGAGACAGGGTATGTTCGTTATACCCTTCATGACTCGTTTAGGAATAAACAATTCATGGGGCGGTTGGAGTATTACAGGAGGAACTATAACGAATCCGGGTATTTGGAGTTACGAAGGTGTGGCCGGGGCACATATTGTGTTTTCTGGCTTGTGCTTCTTAGCAGCTATCTGGCATTGGGTGTATTGGGACCTAGAAATATTCTGTGATGAACGTACGGGAAAACCCTCTTTGGATTTGCCCAAGATTTTTGGAATTCATTTATTTCTCTCAGGGGTGGCTTGCTTTGGGTTTGGCGCATTTCATGTAACAGGCTTGTATGGTCCTGGAATATGGGTATCCGATCCTTATGGCCTAACCGGAAAAGTACAATCTGTAAATCCAGCGTGGGGTGCGGAAGGTTTTGATCCCTTTGTTCCGGGAGGAATAGCCTCTCATCATATTGCAGCAGGTACATTGGGTATATTAGCAGGTCTATTCCATCTTAGTGTCCGCCCACCCCAACGTCTATACAAAGGATTACGTATGGGCAATATTGAAACTGTCCTTTCCAGTAGTATCGCTGCTGTCTTTTTTGCAGCTTTCGTTGTTGCTGGAACTATGTGGTATGGTTCAGCAACTACCCCGATCGAATTATTTGGTCCCACTCGTTATCAGTGGGATCAGGGATACTTCCAGCAAGAAATATATCGAAGAGTTGGCGCCAGTCTAGCCGAAAATCTGAGTTTATCGGAAGCTTGGTCTAAAATTCCCGAAAAATTAGCTTTTTATGATTACATCGGTAATAATCCGGCGAAAGGTGGATTATTCCGGGCAGGCTCAATGGACAACGGGGATGGGATAGCTGTTGGATGGTTAGGACACCCTATCTTTAGAGATAAAGAAGGGCATGAACTTTTTGTACGCCGTATGCCTACTTTTTTTGAAACATTTCCAGTAGTTTTGGTGGACGGAGACGGAATTGTGAGAGCCGATGTTCCTTTTAGAAGGGCAGAATCGAAGTATAGTGTCGAACAAGTGGGTGTAACTGTTGAGTTCTATGGTGGCGAACTCAATGGAGTCAGCTATAGCGATCCTGCTACTGTGAAAAAATATGCTAGACGTGCCCAATTGGGTGAAATTTTTGAATTAGATCGTGCTACTTTGAAATCCGATGGTGTTTTTCGGAGCAGTCCAAGGGGTTGGTTCACTTTTGGACATGCTACGTTTGCTTTGCTCTTCTTTTTCGGACACATTTGGCATGGCGCTCGAACCTTGTTCAGAGATGTTTTTGCTGGGATTGACCCAGATTTGGATGCTCAAGTGGAATTTGGAGCATTCCAAAAACTTGGAGATCCAACTACAAGGAGACAGGTAGTCTGATACAACATTGCTCCGGTATCTTTCGCCTCTATATTTGATTTTTTTGATTTGATATAAGGTACCGTAGAAATATTGATTTGAATCATCGCCTTTCTTTGCTCTTGTCCTTTCTTTATCTGGGAAATAATCCTAAATGAACAGGTGTGGAAGCTATAATTGTAAACAACGATCGAATCTATGGAAGCATTGGTTTATACATTCCTCTTAGTCTCGACTTTAGGGATAATCTTTTTCGCTATATTTTTTCGAGAACCGCCTAAGGTCCCGACTAAAAAGATGAAATGATTTTTCATTATCTTAATTGAAGTAATGAGTCCCCCATATGGGGGACTCATTACTTCAATTAGTCTCCGTGTTCCTCGAATGGATCTCTTAGTTGTTGAGAGGGTTGCCCAAAAGCGGTATATAAGGCGTACCCTGTAAAGCTTACAAGTGAACCAGATATGGAGATGGCGACTAAGGTTGCTGTTTCCATTATTAGAGAATTTCAAGACCACGATGGATCTATGCTACGATAAGATCGTTTATTTACAACGGAATAGTATACAAAGTCAACAGATCTCAACCAATGCAATAGTATTTATGGCTACACAAACCGTTGAGGGTAGTGCTAGATCTGGGCCAAGACGAACTATTACAGGGGATTTATTGAAACCATTGAATTCAGAATATGGTAAAGTGGCTCCTGGATGGGGAACCACCCCATTTATGGGTGTCGCAATGGCTCTATTTGCGATATTCCTATCTATTATTTTAGAGATTTATAATTCTTCCGTTTTACTGGATGGAATTTCAATGAATTAGGTCCATAAGAACCAGAAGCCCTAGCTTTTCAATCAAAAATGAATCACTTAGGACTCAGATTTATAGTCCATTCTGGTAGTTTGACCGTGGAATTCCGTTGTTTCGGTATTTCCGGAATATGAGTGTGCGACTTGTTATAATTGATCCTATTGATAGTACAGAGAATGGGTCTGTCATCTCGACAGAGATGGTTCTGCCTCGTCGGATATTCATCCTAGTATCTGGAGCACGGAATATATGGAATAGATCAAGAAATATTTGAACTATGATTCATACCTACTATTCAGACCTCGTGACTGGACTTCAAAGAATTTTCAAACAAAGAGGTATTTGATAAATTGAACGATTTTTCTTCCTTTAGAATCATGCTTATTTTGACCGAAGGACAGATCTTTCTCTGGATTTTTAGTCATTACATCTATGAATAAGTGATGATCAAATAGTTCTTACTCATAGAACCCTTGGTCTTAGTTTTTGGGTTTTATTGAATCATCGTGGTTCTAGTATGAATCTGAGGTTTCAATCGATTCATAGGGTCTCAACAAGAGAATTCCTATCAAAAAAAAAAAAATAGTAAACAGTAGTCAATCTGCATTACGCACAAACAAAAACAACAAATCAAATAACAAATAAATAGGGGAATAGAAGATTCAAGAGGCCTGTAACGATCAACATAAAGACAGATGAGCTAACTTGATATTTTGGCATTCTCATCACAACAAAGAAGAGAGTTCGGATTTTGGTTCCTTCGTATCTTCAGAGACGATTGAATCAAGTGGATAAATAAGAAATTTCAAATTTTCTATTACATATCCATTGTAATCAGTATTTGGGTGTTTCTGCTTGAGCCGTACGAGATGAAATTCTCATATACGGTTCTCAGAGGGGGAGTCCCCTTGGTTTACCTATCTCAATAAAGTATATGATTGGTTCGAGGAGCGTCTCGAGATTCAGGCGATTGCAGATGATATAACTAGTAAATATGTTCCTCCTCATGTCAATATATTTTATTGTCTAGGAGGGATCACACTTACTTGTTTTTTAGTACAAGTAGCTACGGGTTTTGCTATGACTTTTTACTATCGTCCGACCGTTACGGAGGCTTTTGCCTCTGTTCAATACATAATGACTGAAGCCAACTTTGGTTGGTTAATCCGATCAGTTCATCGATGGTCAGCAAGTATGATGGTCCTAATGATGATCCTACACGTATTTCGTGTGTATCTCACGGGCGGGTTTAAAAAACCTCGCGAATTGACTTGGGTTACGGGTGTGGTTCTGGCTGTATTGACTGCATCGTTTGGTGTAACTGGTTATTCCTTACCCCGGGACCAAATCGGTTATTGGGCAGTAAAAATCGTGACAGGCGTACCTGAAGCTATTCCCGTAATAGGATCACCTTTAGTAGAGTTATTGCGTGGAAGTGCTAGTGTGGGTCAATCTACTTTGACCCGTTTTTATAGTTTACACACTTTTGTATTACCTCTTCTTACTGCCGTATTTATGTTAATGCATTTTCCAATGATACGTAAGCAAGGTATTTCAGGTCCTTTATAGAGAAGACAGATCATAGATATTTGTAATCGATCATATATAATTTCGGGGAGGAACAATAGTGTTTTATTGCTACAAATATGGATTATTGAAAAGAATAAGACATCTTTTTGGATATTTCTCTTCAACTAACCACGAAGTATTGTATTCTTTATTTGATACGAATAGTTGAAGTACATTCTCCGAAGAGAAGATGGATTATGGGAGTGTGTGACTTGAACTATTGATT